AGTAAGACAGATATGGAGCGAGTAATCTCTTCCCTTATCCAAGAAAAGGTATTTCTAGTTTGCATGGTCCAATCATTTATCCCGAAAATTTCTACAATAAAGTTAGGCGGGTCGATAATATACTTCCCTCGCCACAATTCTGCTATTTACATTTACTGAAAAAATACAAATTTTTTGTTGAAGAATCCTTTAATGGGTAAAAAGGGTAAAGTAAATACGACTTTGATTTGGTTATGATGTATAAAGTAAGAAAGATTAGAATTGGATCAGTGAATCATTTTTTAATCATTTATTGCATGATAAATCACTACAAGTGACGGAGATACACGATTTAAATAACGAAAGATCCAATATTTAAAAATTGTATCAAGAATGACTGGAAAGGTAGAAACTAGGCCAGATAAAATTTGTTCATAATGAGCAAACCCAAAATCTTTGTAAATATAACCAATCATTAGTTCCCAACCGTGAGGCGAATGGAATCCGATACATAAATCAGTTAATAAAAGAATTGAAAAAGCTTTAATTGTATCACTTAAATTATATAGGAATTCTTGAACCCAAGAATTCAGAATAAAAAGCTTTTCCTTACCCAAAAAGGAATAACCACTTAGAATAACGAAAGATATTAGATTTGTCGAGAAGTGCAAGATTGTATGGATACGATACTCATTGTGTATCTTGATGAATTGGATCGTTTCTTTGTGGATTCCTAGACGAAATTGTTGTAAATCAGTTTCTGGGTATTCTTTTATCATTTCATCCAGCTGGAATAGTTCCTCTAATTGTATGAATTTTTCTAGAACACTTTTTTCTTGAATATCATTCAAAAAAGTTTCGCATTGTCTAGTATTCCACCAATTAGTAATCCAAGTTTTCAAACTTTTATTACAGCAGAGAGAGATCAACCAGGGCAAAAAGACTATAGATGTAAAATAAAAAAAAGGAATGAATGCTTTCTTTTTTGCCATTTTGAATCTGTGAATTGTTAATGAACCTACCGCATTTATTGATTCTATTAGATCGAATATTTCTATCGAGCATGAGTTTCTATTCTAATTCGAATAGAATGAGCCTATTAATCTAATAATCTAATCCATTTTATCTTTTTCTTTTGATTCAAGACTTAGTCTTTGCTTTGAATCTCGAAAGAATACAGAAATAGACTCAGAATACACTTCCAATTTGAATCAAGAAAAAATTGGATTTCCAGGATGTTATTCTCCCCTTTTTTCGATCAATACTACAAGAACTTTTTCAAATAAAAAATATTATTCTATTTTCGAGACGAAGAAACCCCCCTTTTTTTCTATCAAATATATAAAAAAAACGAGCATAAAAGAATAGATGAATATTCAATTGAAAAAAAAAAGAACGAAATTCTTTCGTTTTTTCTTCCTACTGCCAAAGCATTTAGTCTTTTAAAATTAATTCATTTCAAAATACTTCAATTGGTACACGCAAGAAGTAAGCCAATTCAGCAGCTTTTTGCTCAATTTCTCGTGTAGTAAAATTCTCATCAGTACGAATTAAAGGAATAGCCCCTTGACCTCGAATTTCCATATAAAGGACACGCCGGGCGGAAACACCCTCTTTAACTTCTATTCTGATGGACTGAATATCTTTCATAAGGAATCGTAAAAAGATGCGACGACTTTTTCCAGGAAATCCCCAACGAAAAATACGCACTATTCCTCCTTTTCGGTCGAAAAGATCATAACCACTACCCACATTCCACAAAATAGTGCACCACAAATAACAACTAATAAAGAGACCTGCGATCCCATAGAAAGACATCACAATCCCTTGTGGAAAAAAAATGATTTGCTGAGACGCAAATAACGATATAAAATTTCTACCAAGATAACTGGAAGTTCCAACCAATAAGAATCCTAATGAACCTAAAAATAGGATAAAGGCCCAACAGAAATTACTTGTTTTTCGAGACCCCGTTATAAACTCTATCCATATAGATTCTGATCGCCAACTCATATATATTAGATCCAGTTATACAATTTTTTGGAATTGAGAAAATATGACTTTCCTTTTTTTGGTTTCAAAGTAACTCTCATCAACTATTTTGTTGTGAACCTTTACCTTAGGAGTAATTCATAGAATTGTTTATATTTAAAATAATACCATCTCTTTCCTTTATCTGATCCCCTATAACTATATACATACAAATAAATACATTGACTTGAGTTTCATACATCGGCCCGACGACGATCCATTTTTCAAAAGAGCACAAATGGATTTACCCAATGGATTTACCCATATAATATGTTTATACATGCATAAGAGCTTTTTTTAGTTATGTTTAGTTATGTTTGTAGGAATATATGTGTTATACAATATTCTAGGAAATGGGTCTTATCAAATCGAAGTGTTGTGTTTAAAAATAAAAAAAGGAGTGATACGATTAGGTCTCAGCCGATCTAAAAAATCTTATTTTTTTGAATATGAAGAAATAAAGAAGCCATTGCAAGTGCCGGAAAGACTAGGCCTACTAAAGGCACAAAAATAGAGGGTAAGTTATTGAAAGTTGTCATAAAATGGGTACCTCAATTTAATATTTGTACCTGTTATTGTTATATTCTGAATTCTAAAGATATCTTAGAATATCTTGTATTTTTTTTATTTCTATTATATATATTATATAATTATACTAAGTATCTTTAAGTAAATATATATCTAATACTAATATACAACCTAATAGATATATCATAATCCCCTTGTTAGATTTATTATTCTTTTTGTTCTTTTTGTCTTCTAATAGTCATTAATAAAGAAAAAATTTTATTCCATTACAAATTTCTACAAAATTGATTGGAATCTGATCCAACAACAGGGAATTTTCGGGAAATGCAAAAAGGTGGAAGACTCTCTATAGATCTGTATATATCTCTATTTGAATTATCTATACATATGCAAGCAAGAGAGGAAAATGAACTTTGTTTTATTTGTCTAGTCTAATTTGAACTTCTCGAAAACAAAAATTCACTTTTTATCTTGTTGATAGAGGTTTACTGAGTAGTAAACAAGAATATCGATAAAAAAATGATTTGAACGAAAAATGCATTTTTCAGGGTTTTCGTTTCATTCTGATAAACTAACTGTTCTATTTGATTGAATTTTTGTTCAAAGGAAAAAAAGCATGGAGCTGACATAACTCACTCACAACACCTTTTAAAGTATTACGTGGTACAATTGCATCCAATAAGCCCTTCCGTAATAAAGATTCAGCCGCTTGTGAACCTTCAGGCACGGCTTTTTTCAATGTTTGTTCAATTACTCTTTTACCCGCAAATGCAATATAGGCATAAGGTTCGGCAATAATGATATCCCCCAACATACCAAAACTCGCTGTCACCCCACCGGTAGTAGGAGATGTAAGAATTGATATATAGAATAACTTTTTACTTGATTGATAATCACATAAAACGGAAGAAATTTTAGCCATTTGCATCAAACTTAAACTTCCTTCTTGCATTCGTGCTCCTCCGGAAGAACACACTAAAATAAGAGGTAAACGTTGATTGGTAGCATACTCGATCAAACGAGTTATTTTTTCGCCTACTACGGATCCCATACTACCCCCCATAAACTGAAAATCCATAACCCCGAGGGCTACCGGAATACCATTTAGTTGACCTATACCTGTTTGAACAGCGTCAGTCAATCCTGTCTTTTTTTGAAAAAAGTTAATACGATTTTTATAAGGTTCCCCCTTCGAATGAAATTTAATGGGATCCGCAGAGACCATATCTTCATCCATAGGATTCCAAGTACCCGGATCAATCGAAAGCTCTATTCTCTCTGAACTAGTCATTTTCAAATAATGTCCACATTCTTCACAAACATTCATTTCGGCTTTCTTATACATTAATCCATAACAATTGTCGCATTGAATCCACAATTGATTGTTGGTTTTAGTTATATCGAAATTATTAGAACTCATTAAAGTACTCCGATGCCTATTAGTTCTTATCTTGTTATTTTTGCGTTCACGAATCTTTCCACTTTCACTACAAATGAAATTATAAATGTAACTTTCATTGGAATTATTACTATTGCTTAAAAAGTGACTATTAATACAGATGTGAGAACGAAAATAAGAGTCAATGCAACTATTAATGTGATTATTACACTTAGATTTAGTATCCTTAATGTAAGGAGCATAGTGCGGATCGTTGTCACTTTTCGATCTATTATTCAGATAACTAGAACTACAATAACTATAAAAAAACAATTCTAGGTCACTCAAATCATTGTTAATCTCAAATTTTTTCTTTTTTCTATCAAAATATATAGAATAACTATTCTTATTACTATCCCTAACAAAAAAGGTGTCATCCGATATGAAATTCCGAATGTCCTTGGAGCTAACTAAAAGATCAACATTATTGTAATACCTAGAACACTCACCCAAACCATAAAAGTTTTTATCCATATCATATATAAACCGGTGTTTACTTATAGTAGTCTTTTCAATAGGAGCAAACCGATCCGTTGCTTTACTTAGCTCGCCTCTGTATTCCAATTCTCCCTTAGAAAACATCAAATTGAACCACGATTTTTCCATAGAGCTTCTGGCCTCTATTTACATGAAAATACAATAACAATAGATGAATAGTCATTCAATGAAAAAATGGAAAAATGCAAAAATGTATTGAATAGTTCATTTTCTATTCAGAGTAAGCAAAGCATATCTTAGCAATTTCTAATTGCAAAGATTATTAAGTAAAAGTAAAGGAATTGAAATTTATTATTATTAATTGAAATTCTAAATGAAAATAAGGATTTTCTTATATTGTGTAAAATTCTCATAAAAAAAAAAAAGAAATATTTGTTCTTCACTTATGAATATAACGATATGAAGAACTTTTTTAGTAAAATCTCGTATACTAAATATAAAATAAAAAAGGGTTTTTATTCCAATACGGAATGAAAAGAAAAGGACAACATGCAGGATGGGTAGAAGAAGTGGGCATACTTGGTTC